AAGGAGCGAGGTATTGTAATGTAGCAGGTGAATCCGCCATTTCAGCAACTACAATAGTGTATTCCATGGCTCCCTCCTCATGGAAAGTAGTTACTACTTGAGCCACGGAGGATGCTCTTTGACCAATAGCTACATAAACACATATTACATCTTGCCCTTTTTGATTGAGAATTGTATCTGTGGCTACTGCTGTTTTGCCAGTCTGTCTGTCCCCAATAATTAACTCTCGCTGACCGCGCCCTATAGGGATCATCGAATCGATAGCAATAAGCCCTGTTTGAAGGGGTTCATATACGGAACGCCTGGAAATTATACTTGGAGCAGGGGATTCAATTAAGCGAGATTCCGAAGCTATAATTTCACCTCTCCCATCAATAGGTTTAGCCAGAGCATTTATAACACGACCCAAGTAAGCCTCGCTCACGGGTATCTGAGCAATTCTTCCTGTTGCTTTTACAAAACTTCCCTCTTGTATCATCAACCCATCGCCCATTAATACAATCCCAACATTTTTGGATTCCAAATTAAGAGCAATACCCCTAGTGCCTTCTGCAAATTCGACTAATTCACCTGACATTATTTCACCAAGACCTATAATACGAGCAATCCCATCCCCCACTTGAACTACGCGACCTATATTCTCAATCCCTATTTTCCTATTATATTGTTCAATACGTTCGCGGAGAATTTTATGAATTTCGTCGACTCGAAGAGTTGCCATTAGTGTTTCTTGACTCTTTTTTTCGGAAGCAAGGGGAAAAATAATGCCTAAATTCTAAACGAAAGTAGAAGTTCAAGGCCTTATTAATTTCATTATCTCTTCCATTCCATGGACCCGAGAATGCCAATATTAGCACGAATCGTACGGAAATGTAACTCGGTATTCAAACAACTATTCAGAGTTCCTAGAGCTCCTTGTACGGCCTGCTGGAAAACCCGTTGTCGGACCTGATTCATTGCCCTTTGTTTTTCAAAATAAAGGGTTTCGTTTTTAGACTTTTCTAATTGTTCCAAACTAATAGAAGTAGCATTTATCAAATTTTCTTTTTCTCGTTCTATCTCAGAGTATCCATTCATTCGATACTCATCCGCTTCTAGTTCGACTTTCTGTAATCGAATCCGAGCTTTTTCGAGCTGCTCAAAGGTCCCTCTACGCAATTCTTCCGAATTTCGAATAGTACTCAAGATCCTCTGTTTTCGATTATCTAATAAATCTTTTAATGAAAGTAGATTATCTTGCTATTAAGTTTACAACTTTTATGATCTCTTCCCGAACCAAACATGAATCTTTCGATTCATTTGGCTCTCACGCTCCTTTTTTCTTTTTTTGCTATGGCTATTTCCATATCTTTTTTTTAAGTAATGAGCCTATCCTCTCTCTTCTATTTTATGTTTCTATTTCAATATACTGAAACCTATATAAGATTAGATAAATATTAAGAGGACTCTTCCGCCTAGATAAAAATCTATCATGGTCAGCAAAGTTGTTTCTTTATTTGTATTTGCACTTTAGTTAATAATTTCAATTTCATTAAGAAAAACTAACGAAATAAATGGAAAATGAATCGAAGTCCTTTTTTTCTTCAAATCCAAAAAATTTCTCTTTTTTTATTTTATACATAGGTTGTCGATTCGGCATTCGATAAAAAAGGGCAGGGTGCCTCTTTTTTTCTAGTAAATAGTTCAAACCATTTTATCGATATGAGTGTTCTATATCAGATAAATTCTACATTAGCTATTTCCCGTTTAAAGCATTTCGGTACTAATACTAATATAGGTGTAGAAAGAGTACCACTTTTTGCCTGGACTTCAAGCAGTTTAGCTTTAACCGTGTTAATGGTCTCACATTATTGGTTTATAGAGAATCAAAGTTGATTTACCAACGAGTCGCGAAATGCTATGGTTCTTCCATATGATTTCTGAATTTATTCAGAAGTAATTCGTAGAGATCGCGCACCCTTATTTATCCAAAAATACTACGAAATATTCTAAAGTGCAGTCGGATAGATCCAACCTATTCTTGAAATAGACAACTCGCACACACTCCCTTTCCAAAAAAAATCAAAACACCAATCACTACAGTTAGATTTATTAGATTTGTTGCTAAAATATCGGTATTAAGCCCGAAACTGCCAGCGGATGGCCAGTGAGCTAAAAAAACGAAAGAATGGGTTACATTTTTCATATGCTCTCCTCTTATAGATAGGACGAACAAAGTTTTTGATCACTTACTTCGCTCGCCCTTTTTTGATCGGTTTTTTTAATGCAAATAGATTCAATCTAGTAATTTATTTTAGATTAAGTCTTAGGTCTCATTTGACTTGTGAAAGACTTCCTTAAATAAAAGGAAAAGGACTTTCCACTTTCCTAAACTAAGGATGGGAAGGAAGAAGGCGAGCATATACTATAAATTAATCATACTCAACTCAGCCCTTCCTGGGTGGGGTATTATCTGTCCCGATAAATAAAAAATTCCCGGAATAATAAATAGGAGTAAATTAAATAAGGTATTGATATAATTGGAATTCCAGAAACAAATAACAATTGACTAAAAAAAGAAACAAAGTATCTAATCGAAAGAACTTATTTTATTTTTTTGGATTAAACAAAAGGGTTCGCAAATAAAAGCGCTAGTGCCACAACTAGTCCATAAATTGTTAAAGCTTCCATAAAAGCTAGACTAAGCAATAAAGTACCTCGTATTTTACCTTCTGCTTCTGGCTGTCTCGCAATACCTTCTACAGCTTGTCCGGCAGCAGTACCTTGACCAACCCCAGGCCCAATAGAAGCAAGCCCTACGGCCAATCCAGCAGCAATAACAGAAGCAGCAGCAATTAATGGATTCATGGTGAGTTCCTCGTGTCAAAAAAAAGAAATGGTTAAGGATACAATCAACCAAGAAATTCTTACTTCTAAGCTCTATTGGGGAGAAGTAACTAAAAAGTACAAATTGAAAAGATAATGTGAATTGTCCGAACTACATAGAGGGAATTCGATAGATCGGATTAGATAATCAATCTAATTTAGGAATATATAATATCCTATATACATCTGTTTCTTCTATTTGGTTTGCGTATTTTCTCATTTTCTATTGAACCGGATTCTAAGTCCTACAACTCTAAGTTGTATATTCATACGCATTTCTAACAATTTTTTTGCAACCAAGCGAATTATCTGGAACCATGCATGAATTGAGCTAAGCGGAAAAAAATACTATTTCCAAAACTAGTCAATTCAATGATGACCCTCCATAGATTCACCTATATAGGCTGCGGCTAATGTTGCAAAAATAAGAGCTTGAATACCGCTTGTAAATAATCCAAGAAACATGACCGGTATAGGGACTACTAAGGGGACTAAAGAAACAAGAACAACAACGACTAATTCATCTGCCAATATATTCCCGAAAAGTCGAAAGCTAAGCGATAATGGTTTTGTGAAATCTTCCAGGATGTTGATTGGTAAAAGGATTGGGGTTGGTTTAATATATTTCTCGAAATAGCTCAATCCTTTTTTGCTAAGACCCGCATAAAAATATGCCGCTGACGTGAGTAAAGCTAAAGCAACAGTAGTATTTATATCATTCGTGGGCGCTGCTAATTCCCCGTGGGGTAACTCTATAATTTTCCAAGGTAAAAGAGCACCCGACCAATTCGAAACAAAAATAAAAAGGAACATAGTTCCAATAAAAGGAACCCAGGGACCATATTCTTCTCCAATCTGAGTTTTGCTCAAGTCTCGAATAAACTCAAGAATATATTCAAAGAAATTCTGACCGTCGGTCGGGATGGTTTGTGGATTCCGAACAGCTATGAGAACTGAACCTAGCAAGATAGTAATTACGACCCAAGAAGTGATGAGTACTTGGGCATGAATTTGGAAACCTCCTATTTGCCAATAGAAGTGTTGGCCTACTTCTACACCTGATATATCGTATAACCCCTTGAGTGTTTTAATGGAACAAGGTATAATATTCATATTGTCCTCTGATAAAAATTGAACTTCAAAAAAGGTATTGTTTTGATTCAACCATCTCTTTCTCAACTCAGCAACTTGAAGTATTAATCTTATATTTAGGGTACCAAGAAAGCACATCAGATCATAATATATATCAATACCCTCTAATATATATCAATATTCCCCTTCTTTTATCTATGCAAAACAAAAAAGAATAGTAAGTGATTCCAGAAATCAACGCAGTTGCCCAAGAATTCACTATTCTTCTTAATCAAAGGTTTCTTATATAGAGAGAACGGCCCTCACAAATAGCAAATACTAATTTGTTAAGAATCAATCGAATTGAAGTCATAGTGTCATCGTTGGCTGGAATCGATATATTCGCGAGATCTGGGTCACAATTTGTATCAACTAAAGAAATAGTAGGAATCCCCAAAATGGCACATTCCCGAAGAGCTATATACTCTTTTTGCTGATCAAGGACGATCACAATGTCTGGCAACCTCGTCATATATTGGATCCCGCCGAGATATCTTTGCAAGGTAGATAATTTTCTTTTCAAGATTGCCACATCTCTTTTTGGGAGATGGTGGAATTTTCCCATCTTTTCTTCTGCTCTTAAGTCTCTAAATTGAGAAAGTCTAGTTTTCGTAATTGACCAATTCGTTAACATACCACTGAACCACTTTTTATTAACATAATGACAACGAGCCCTTATTGCAGCTGATGCTACTAAATCCGCTGCTCTTTTTTTGGTACCAACAATTAAGAAACTTTTTCCCTCACTTGCTGCATCAAAAACTAAATCACAAGCTTCTGATAAAAAACGAGCCGTTCTAGCGAGATTTGTAATATGAGTACCTTTACGCTTTGCCGAAATGTAAGGGGCCATTTTAGGATTCCATTTCTTAATACCATGACCAAAATGAACTCCCGCTTCTATCATTTCTTTCAAATTGATGTTCCAATATCTTCTTGTCATTTTTTCCACACTTCCTTTTTATTTTTTATTTTTTTCATCCTACCATTACCATTCCATTAGGGAATATCTTTTTGAAGATTAAGAAAAATCCGAAATAACTTGAAATATATAATAATTGTTCCGAGGGAACCTTCTACTGAGAGTTGGCTATTCATACATGATATAAACATAACCTTAATGAATTAACTGACTTCTTTTACTTAATAAAAATCTCAAATTTGACCTGTTAGTGTTCTAAGTCTAAGTTCAAAAGTCTAGTAAAGTAAAAAAGTATAGTAAAGGTAAAGTAAAAAAATCTGCTTTATGTATCCTTAAATGGTATAAACGGGGGTAAATGGGGGTTCTGATGTCTCATCGAAATTGTTTGTTATGTCAGAATCAGAAGAAACTAATTCTGTATGGAGAAACAAAAAATCTCTCATTTCCGACGCGAATATATTTTTTTTTTGAATTTCGAAATAAAGGTTCTTGTCTTGTGGGGAACGATGCACAAATTTTTGGAATCCAGTACCAACAGGTATAATTCCCCCCAGAACTACGTTTTCTTTCAGGCCTTTCAACCAATCAATACGACCTCGTAGGGCAGCTTTTGCTAAAACCCGAGCAGTTTCTTGAAAACTTGCTTCAGATATGAAACTTTGGGTATTAAGGGAAGCTCTTGTTATTCCCAATAAGATTGCTCGATAATAGATCGATTCATCCAAAGCTCGTCCTGCTCGTTCCGCTCGCAATAGTCCAATTAATTCCCCAGGTGAAAAAACATTAGACATTCCATCTTCGGAAACCCGCACTTTTGATGTTACTTGGCGTATAATAATCTCTATATGTCTATTATGGATCTGTACCCCTTGGGATCGATAAACCTTTTGGATTTTATTAACCAAAGAGATACGACTTTGGGCTATGGTTAGCTCAGCTCCAATCAAGAATCCCCAAGGGACACCAAGAATTCTTGGTATACGCTTATTCCAATCCTCAATTCTCCTTTCCAGATTCGGGGATAATGAATCGATTGAACGCGCTTCAAAGATTTGTTCCACTTTTGGAAGACCTTGCGTTATGTCACTCGATCTCGACTTTTCATATATAAACGTAACTAACCTATCTCCCTTGTAAAGGATTTCTCCATAATGACCATTAACAGTTGCCCCTGTAGTGGCCAAATAAGGTTTAGCTTCTCTTATAATAAAGGAATCCATATTAATAATGAAAATTTGACCAGATTTTTTTATGTGCGATTTAAATAGACATACATTTTCACAAATAAATTGTCCAAGGTGAATTATTGGCAATGTGTTCTCCCAAGAATCATGATGGGCAAAGTGATAATTCAAAAAGAATGGATCCAACAGGAGATTACTATCGAAATTAGAAATCCTTTGATTTTCATCTATTAAAGAGTATTTAAGTACTTGAAGTACTTGGAAGGTTTGTTGTAAATTGTCAAGCAACAAATATTTTTTTAACAGGCTCTGATTATGTGTTAGTAAATAGTAAGATGAAGAAAAATTAAATATACTAGGTACAATAGCGCCTAGGGGCCCGAAAATATCTCGAATAGGAATTTTAGGATTCGATTCTTTTATCGCATTGGGATGTTTTGAATTCTTGAATAAACCAATTCGAGAACACTTGGATGCCGACAAAATCATCAAAGATTGGTAGTCTTTATTTCGATTCAATAAGGTGCCAATAGTTTCTTGATATTGGCTAAGTGATTCAATCTTTGCCTTGGAATAAAAGGAGTTTATATTGGTGCGATCTAATCTATTAGGGGGGATCGGCCCTACACTTGTCCTATCATACCTTTTTCGTGTATATGAAATAGTGGACTTGACTAACTCAATTTTTAGGAAATGGCGAATAAGATCATTTGCTCTTACCCCGACAAGGGAAGCACCAACCTCCTCTTTTTCTTCTTGTTCCCAATTCACTACTAAGCAAGTTCTAACAAATTGACTAGTTGTTTGATAAATTCTTTGAGTTAACTTGCTATTTTCATGAGAAATAAAATTGACAAGTCGAAGTTGGAGATTATCTTCTTCTTGCAAGAGATCCTGTGGGAAAAGTGTTGCTAAATTTATCCCTCCGTCCATTTCATATGTGACTGCAGGGCGAACCGAAACAAAATACTTTTCCTTGCTCTTGATAATTTTTTTCCGTTGAACATAGACCCAATTTTTCCTTTTTTTTGATTCCTTAGAATCTTTTTTTTGTCTTTCTGGTGGTATCAAACAGCCACCTAATATCTTATCCGCCTCTTCAGGAAAATGAATATCTCCGGAAAATATTTTGAGTTCCGTATGGCTTTTTTTTCTCTTCACTCGGACCAGTCCACCTAGTCGACTTCTTGTATTTTTTGTGAGTTGTGTATCCACCCCAATAATACTATTGTCGCATACCTTTAGGGATGAAGATCTCGGCAAGATATGCAGTTCTTGAAGAATGAAAAAAAACCGATCTACTTCTTTTTGGTATTTTATACTAAATTCTTTTGTTCCTCGATGCTCAATCAAATCCTCCTTTTTGAAGATGGAATCCTCCTCTGGGCTCTCATATTCGTCTTCTGAGTCTTCTTCTGAGTCTTCCTCTAAAGTCCTCCCATATTTGTCCTCTGAGCTTTCACCCGGGCTCCCGTATTCGTCTTCTGAGTCTTCCTCTAGAGTTCCATATTTGTCCTCTCGGGTCCTATATTTGCTCTCTGGGCTCCTATATTCATCTTCTGAGTCTTTCTCTAAAGTCCGATATTCGTTCTCTGGATTCCCGTATTCGTTCTCTGAGCTCCCATATGCGTCTTCTAGGGTTTCATATTCGTATTCGTCCTGTAGGATCTCATCTTTATATAGGGTTTCATATTCGTCTTCTAGGGTCTCATATTTGTCTTCTGAGTCTTCCTCTCGAATCCTATATTCGTCTTCTAGGGTCCTATATCTAAACTTAACAATTCCTGAACCCTTTTTATCTTTTCTGTATTGTGGATCATCAAAATAAGCAAAAATAGTATTTCTACGTAAAACACCCATAAAGGGTATTTCAATCGAAATCCCCAAACAGGATATGAATTCTTTCTCTTGTTCTTGATGATATTGTAATGGAATGGCGAGCCTATTTCTTCGCTTTTTCGACAACAAATCCGAACTATCTTGAAAAATAGAAGGATAGATAAAATTCCAATGGCCGTTGGACATTATTCGATTCGATGTTGAAGAATCAAGAATTTCCCTATCTTTTTTACCATAAGTATTCATTTGATCTTGATCCTTGTGGAGTGAAAAAGACCCTATACTGGATCTGCACATACTTACTGACAATATCCATAAATGACTTGTTTTTGGTAATCGACGAGGATTACCATATTGATATTCGGGCGCATGATAAACATCAGTACTCCAGTGCATTTCGCCGTCTGATTCGGAATAAATATGTTTTTGTACCCTTTCTTTAAAATGTAAAGTGGACGTTCCGGCACGAATCTCCGCAATTACTTGTTCGGATTTTACATATTGATCATTTTGCACTAGAATCAAGCTTTTTGAGGGAATATTCACACTATATAGAATATCCTGACTCTGAATAGTAACATGCAAGTCTATATAACATAGAAAAGCAGGCTGTCCATGACGGGTACGTGTGGGGTGAACCAAATTCTCATTGAATTGGATTTTTCCATTCGAAGGGGATCGTACAAGATCGGCAGTACCCCCTGTGAATACTCCGCCCGTATGAAAAGTTCTTAATGTTAGTTGAGTCCCAGGCTCCCCAATTGATTGACCCGCAATAATACCTACGGCTTCTCCCAATTCGACCAGATCAGTATGAGTAGGACTCCGACCATAACATAATTGACAGATCCAAGAAGTGCTCCGGCAAGTAAAGGGGGTTCTAATATATATTGGTTGTGCTCGAAATGGTTGTGCTCGAAAAGCAGTTATGAATCGATTGACTAATCCAACTCCAATGTCTTGATTTCGCGCGGCCATGCATCGTGAACCGATATATATATCGTCTGCTAATACACGACCAATGAGTGTTTGGACAAAAAGTTTTTCCGTCATCCCATTTTGAGGACTCACAGAAATACCTCGGATAGTACCACAATCTCTTCTACGCACAATAATATGTTGAACTACTTCAACAAGTCTACGTGTAAGATATCCTGCATCTGCTGTTCGTACAGCCGTATCCACAACCCCTTTGCGGGCTCCGTAGCAAGAAATTATATATTCTGTCAAAGAAAGTCCCTCGCGTAAATTGCTTTGAATAGGTAAATCAATCATTTGTCCTTGAGGGTCCGCCATTAATCCTCTCATACCTACTAATTGGTGTACCTGAGATGCATTTCCTCTGGCTCCTGAAAAAGACATTAGATAGACTGGATTAGAAGGATCTGTTATCCGAAAATTCGAATTCATTTCTTGTTTCAAATATTCACTTGTCGCATACCATATCTCAACGGATTGGCGTAATTTTTCTACCGCGTGTACAGCCCCATAATAATAGTGTTTCTCCAAAAGAAAACTCTGCTGTTCCGCGTCTTGGACTAACCATCCCTTAGAGGGTATTGTTAAAAGATCCTCGATTCCTAACGAAATCGATGTAGTAGTGGCTTGATGGAAGCCCAGAGTCTTTAGTTGATCCAGTATATGGGATGTATATCCCATTCCGAAATGATCTATTAATCTGCTAATAAGTCGTTTCATACCAGTTCCGTCTATTTCTTTATTATGAAAGACCAGATTGGATCGTTCCGCCATACATAAGTACCCCCTTTTTCGGCTGAGTAGGATTCGACAATTGCTGAGTAGGATTCGACAATGGGCGTGAGTCAGTGATTCGAAAATTTAATTAGCTTCATTTTCTCAATCTCAATCTGGATTCGCGCGGCAAAAATAAAATGATGATACTAAGGAAATCGGAATGCCCCCCGAAAGGGGCGGGGCATCCCCGAATCTAACTTCCTTGTTTAGATAATGTATGAATAGGCCTGACTAAATCCTTGTACGGCTTCCTCTATTTCTCTATAAAAAGAAATATGACCAAGAGTGGTTCGAATGTATATAGAACAGATTTCCTTTTTTTTATTTCCCACTATTAGATAGTGGGCATAAATCTCATGATAAGTCCCCAAAGATTCATATTGAACTTCAATCGGAACTTCTCTTGATCCAATGGCGCGTTGATCTAGTTTCCATCGTAGCCACAAGGGACTATCTAAACTGATTAGTTTCTGTCTATAAGCTCCTAGTGCATCATAAGAACTATAAAAAAGGGGTTCTTTATCTCTCGTATACTTAGAATTATTATTATTGTAATTTACTTTTTGATTTGGATAGTTTCCGCAACTATTATATCTATTTGCACAAATACCTCGAGGGTTTCCAATCGTTAATACATAAAGCCCGATAAGCATGTCTTGGGTTGGTACGCAAATAGGATCCCCAATAGCGGGAGATAAGAGATTCATATGAGAAAACATAAGTAAACGAGCTTCCGCCTGAGCTTCCAAGGATAAAGGTAGATGAACAGCCATTTGATCCCCATCAAAGTCCGCATTGAAACCCTTACACACTAATGGGTGTAAAGAAATAGTACGCCCTTCTACTAAAGTGGGTTGGAAGGCCTGTATGCCTAATCTATGCAGAGTAGGTGCTCTATTTAACAGTACAGGATGTCCCCGCATAACTTCTTGAAGTATTTCCCATACAATCGGTTCCTTTTCCCAAATTTTCCTTTTAGCAATCCTGACATTAGAAGTAGCGCGTTTTGTGATTAAATCGCGAATTACAAATAGCTGAAAAAGCTTTATTGCTATCTCTAGAGGTAATCCACATTGATGTAATGAAAGGGAAGGACCCACAACAATGACGGAACGACCCGAGTAATCGACCCGTTTCCCAAGCAGAGTCTCGCGAAACCTTCCCTCTTTACCTTCAATTACATCTGAAAGCGATTTGTATACTTTATTGTGACCATCTCTCGTCGGTTGCCCGCGGGACCCACTATCAAGAAGTGTATCCACGGCTTCTTGTACCAATTTTTCCTGGCACATTACTAAATCTGCTGGCGCTAATTCACTTCTTTTTAATAGATAGGCAAGGTTGTTGTTCCGGCGGATAACTCTCTTATAAAGTTCATTAATGTCCGAAGTCACTACTTTATCCCCAGATCTATAAACAATGGGCCTCAATTCGGGAGGAAGAACCGGTAATAAGCACAAAACCATCCATTCTGGTTCTACATTTGTTTGAATAAAATGTTTCGCCAATTGCATGCGTCTAATCAAAAAAACTTTTCTTATTCGTCTTTTTCTATCTTCCCATTCATCTCCACTATAGCCCTCGTCTTCTAATTCCTTCCATTCGACCAACGAATTCTCTATAATAATTTGCAAATCCAAATCTGCTAATTGTTTTCTAATAGCATCTGCTCCTGTCGCAATTTCCCGATTTCGAAATGTTGTAAAGCTCGGGGTAGAAAAAAAGGGAGAAATGCTGTGGTTACAGGATGCAATTTCCTCTTCGAATAAACCTCGTAATCGTAAGAAAGTAGGTTTTTTAGTGCTGGGCCTAGCAAAAGAGAAATCTCCATATACTAGGCCCTCCAACTTCTTCAGAGGTTTATCTAAAAGATTCGCGATATAACTAGGAAGACCTTTTAAATACCATACATGAGTCACCGGACATGCGAGTTTGATGTATCCCATTTGATATCTTCGTATCCGAGAATCCACAAATTCTACCCCGCATTTTTGGCAAAATCTTTCGTCTTCGTTTTCAGCCCCGCTCGCTCGAGAATTTCCACAAGCGCAAATTCCGCTTTTTATGGGTCCAAAGATTCTTTCGCAAAACAATCCATCTTTTTCTGGTTTATCGGTTTTATAATGAAAAGTAGAGGGCCTTGTGACTTGGCCAATGACTTCTCCATTAGGTAGGTTTTTGTTAGCCCAAGCCTTTATTTGTTGAGGGGAGACGAGTCCAATTTGAAGTTGTTGATGTTTATATTGGTCAATCATAAAATAAAGAAAATAATTTATATTTATTCCGATCAAATTTCCTCCCTATTAACCTGGAAGTTCTTCTCCGATACAAGGAAATGATTAAGTTCTAGAGCCAAAGATCGTAGTTCTCGAACGAGCACTCGAAAAGATTCTGGAGGATCCTCGTGATTAGCTATTCTTTTTCCCCAGATCGTAGCATTAAGTATTTCTTGGCGAGCTATAAGATGATCAGATTTATAAGTAAGTATCTCTTGTAAAATATGAGCAACACCAAATCCTTCTAAAGCCCAAACTTCCATTTCTCCTACTCGTTGTCCCCCTTGCTTGGCTCTTCCTCTAACGGGTTGTTGTGTAACAAGTGAGTAGGGCCCAGTAGAACGCCCATGAATTTTCTCATCAACTTGATGAATTAATTTTAAGATATAGGACTTCCCTATTAGAACAGGTTGTTCGAAGGGGTCTCCTGTTCTTCCATCAAATATTCTGCTTTTTCCCGGGTACTCGGGTTCAAATACCCATGGATTTTTTGTTTCCTTACTGGCTTCATATAATTCTGAAAACACAAGTTTTCTTGAAGCCTCTTGCTCATATCTCTCATCAAAGGGTGCTATTCTATAATGTTTCTTTAGCAGATCCCCGGCTAATCCGAGCGAGCTTTCAAATATTTGTCCCACATTCATTCGGGAGGGTACTCCTAAGGGATTGAAGACCACATCAACAGGTGTTCCATCTTGCAAATAGGGCATATCTTGTCTAGTCAAAATTTTGGAAATGATCCCCTTATTCCCATGTCTTCCGGCTACTTTATCCCCAACTTTGATTTCACGTTTCTGTAAAATATATACACGAACCATTATGTCGAGGGGGTCCCTCTGGATCCATTTCACATCGATAACGCGCCCTCTTCCACCTATAGGTAATTTGAGAGAAGTTTCTTTTGAAGTGGATACTTCAAGGCCAAATATAGCCCGTAATAATCCAGCTTCCGCGATATACGACGATTCGCTTGCTATCTGAGGCGTTAGTTTACCTACTAAAATATCGCCAGTTTCTACCCAGGATCCCAACCTAACAACTCCATTTCTGTCCAAATTGCGGAGTAAATGTTCTTCTAGATGTGGTATTTCTTTAGTTATTTTTTCAGCGGAGCCTTGACTTGTCGTATCCGTCTGAATTTCATATTTACGGATGTGAAAAGAGGTATAAATATCTTCATATACCAAACGTTCGCTAATTAGTACCGCGTCTTCAAAATTGTAACCTTCCCATGGCATATAAGCTACTAATACGTTTTTTCCTAAAGCAAGTTCCCCCCCAACTGTAGCAGCTCCCTCTGCTAAAATTTGTCCTTTTTTAATGGATTTACCCCGCGGAACCCGCGGTTTTTGGTGCATGCAAGTATTTTTGTTAGAGCGCCGGTGGTTTACTAAAGGAATACTTATGGTCTTCCCACTACTTGATAAAAGGATCTTATGACTATCAGTAGAAATGATCTTTCCCTCGCGTTCGGCTATAACGGAAACCCTCGAATCTAGAGCTGTTTGGCGTTCCAATCCAGTTCCAACAATGCACTTCTCGGACCGAGAAAGCGGAACTGCTTGACGCTGCATATTAGAACTCATTAAAGCCCGATTCGCATCATTGTGCTCAATAAAAGGAATGAGAGAGCCCCCAATAGAAAAATATTGGAAAGGAAAAATACTTCTAACATGAATCTGTTCCCATACAATAGTCAGAAATTCTTGACGATATCTAGCTGGAACAACCTGCTCTTCCTGAATACCTTGATTCAAGGATAAAGAATTTCCTGCTGCTATCATATAATATTCATCTCTATTTGGTGATAGATAAACCACCTGTCTCTCTTTTTTTTCTTTTGCTTTCTCAGCAGATATTTCATAAAACGGACTCTCTACAGATCCCCACAAGTGATCAATTTTCGCATGAATTGCTAAGGATCCAGTAAGTCCAACATTGATTCCTTCGGACGTGTCAATTGGACAAATACGCCCATAGTGACTCGGATGAATATCTCGGCTCCGAAAACTTGCAGTTCTCCCAGTCAACCCTCCAGGACCTAAACAACTCACTTTTCGCCCATGAACAGTTTGTGTCAATGGATTCGTTTGATCAAAAACTTGAGATAAGGGGTATGCGCCAAAAAAGGTCTCATAAGTAGTTATTAATAAAATCGAAGTTGAAGTTGGAGTTACTAAAGTATGGGGAGTCGGTTTCGATTGACGTATGAATACTCTACGGATAGTTTTTTGAACCGCATGTTGTAAACGACCAAGAGCCAGTCCGAATTGATCTTGTAACAGATCTGCAACCGAACGAATACGTTTATTTTTCAAGTGATTCATATCGTCATCCTCAAGTATACCCGTTCCAAATTTCATTCCAATCAACTGATCCGTAGCGGCCAATACATCTCGTGGTAACAAGAATGTATTGTTCTGAGGTATATCAAGATTAAGTCTCCGATTCATATTTCGTCGACCAATCCTTCCTAATTCACATTTTTGTTGAAAAAATTTCTTTTGTAATTCCTCACATAAGGACTCCGAAAATACCAGGTCCCCACCTACACAAGCAAATTGTTGATAAAACTCTAAAATAGCTTTTTCTTTTGACTCAATCCTCTTCTTCTCCTTAGCATTCGGGAAAGACAAGAAAATTTCAGGGTAGGAAACATTATCTAGAATTTCTCTTAGATTCGAACCCATAGCTGATGATAGAACTAGAATAGATATCTTTTGTTTTCTACTCACGCGAGCCCATATCCTTTCTTTTTTATCAATTGCTAATTCCGATCTCCCTCCCCAATCTGATATTATAGTCCCGGTGTAGATAGAAATTCCCTTATGGTCTAATTCTGAGCGGTAGTAAATACCAGGACTTAGCAATATTTGATTGATCACAATTCGGTATATTCCATTTATTATAAAGGTTCCTAAGGAATTCATTATAGGAATGTTTCCAATAGAAATGGTTTGCTTTTGCACATCGAAACCAAAAATTAATCTCGCAGATACATATAATTCGGAAGAATAGGTGAGTGATTCATACACAGCATCCCTTTCTTTTATCGAGGGTTCTAGCAATTGATATCCTTTCGCAAATAATTGAAATGCAATTTCGTGATCTGGATCTTTAATTGTTGGAAACTTCTCAAGCTCTTCTGCCAAGCCTTGATTAATGAACCTACAAAATCCCTCAAATTGGATCTGACTAAATCCGGGTATTGTGGACATTCCCTCATTCCCATTCCGGAGCATCTTAATCTTAAGTTTCCTGTTTATCGAAGAAAAATTCCATTATCAGCTCACTCTTCATCAACCCCTACGGATCGATCTAGCAATCATGGAATCTATATTCTGTTTACTGAATCACATGAAATTCTAGGGAACTCCACATACGTATTTCATATATGTATTTCATACATATGATCATACATATGAATAGAGACAATTTCGACGAAAGTTCGAATTTGCCAGGGGTACAAATGGAATGAAAATGAATTGATAAAACATTCTTAGAAAAAAATTATGCCACTTATAACTTATATTTTATGATATTCTAGTCAGATTGGATGGCAAAGATTTCTTATTTTATCTCCTTTCTATGAATGCGATAAAGCCATAATATAATACACTAGAGAGTTTGTTGACTTTACTTCGATTTAGAATAGCGCGCTTAGTTTAATTTCAAAAAAGAATTTGAGGGTTCCGTTTTTGTTTCGGTGTAGTAGAATTGCTAGCAAATTTAGGATTTCATTGTAGAATCCTAAAATAAAGTAAGTGCCCTTTTAAGTACATGCCAATCTAGTTATCTGCCTCTCCACATATCCCTGCTTTTCTTTTATCGTAATTTCACTTGGGTGGGTCAAGATAGTCAGCTTATACTCTATATCAGAGCAAATTTCCTTTTTTTTTATTCAAAATATTTAATGCTTTGAAAAATTAAAGTACGATTCCCCATAGAGATATGTACATAAGGGGGATCTTTGGATAATAATGCTGTTCGGACCTGGAGTTTACCTATACACGGATTAGGTATAAAAAAAGAATCTTTTATTATGCCTTTAAAAGGAAGAGGGGGGATAATACACATTTAAGAGTCGTTTACTACTGCAAATAAAAAAAAGAGAATTCTAGTTAATGGTTCCCATTTTTTATGAATTTTGCAGCCCTAGAAATCTACTTTTTCTCCTTTTTCATCTCAATAGAAAGAAGCAGAAAGTTTTCTAGTGTTAGCAATGTATGTTTTAACATAGAATCCATCGAGGAGAATAATCGAAACAGGATCAAAAAGAAGCAGGAATAGATTTTTTGAAAAAGATTGGAAAAAAGTAAGTAGAATTAGATTCAAAATAAAAGAAAGGGGATTTTCGTAAGAAAACGTGGGTGAATACTTGCTCTTTTCTCAATTTTCGATCGGATTTTTTGGCGGCATGGCCAAGTGGTAAGGCAGGGGACTGCAAATCCTTTATCCCCAGTTCAAATCTGGGTGCCGCCTGATCGATAAAATACTTAGGCTTATAGTACTGATCGAACTCGAGAAATTCATACTTCGCATAAGTTCGGGCAAGAGAGTAACTAGGCTTGGCGATACTGGATTTTGAGAATCCATAGTTCTATCCTCAAACTAGGGTTTGTTTTGGCGGTACTGGCCCAAACCATTACCACTAGGGATAAGGTAGCGTTTTTTTATTCTTTTATTATATGAATTTGAATTGGTTCTTAATTGATCCTATTTTAGAATTAAAAACTACGAAGCTAAGATGTCAGAAATCTTGGTATCCAAAGAAAGGAAAGGTCCCTAAGGGGCATTCCGCTTTTTTTCAATCTAAGATTGAAGAAGGGACTCCACGAAAAAATATCAAGACTTCCTAATTATCATACATTTTTTTATCGTACATCTTATGTTACCTACATACACTAAAGTAAGGGCTACTTATTCTAGCGAAAATCAGATTAAATAGGCCGATCCTAAATAAATTTAGGAGTTGTGGATAAAGTCTCTTCATTTTTTCATAGAATGATAGAAAGCGAGGTTATAGGATTTAGGTCAAAAATAAACATAGGTAAGGTAGGTATCCAATAAATATTTATCTATCCTATCCATAATTTTATGGTATATTCGGGCGTCCTTTACTTATAAAAAAAGAGTAACAAAAGGAATAAAAAATCTTCCTATTCCCGCTTCTTCTATTCAGGACATCATTCCCGTATTCTTTTTTACGGAAAAGAAAGGGCTATGTATCGTATTTATATTTAATGTTCTCTAATTTTACCAGAATTCCTATAATAATTTGTTAGGAGTAAATTTTTGGAACTGATTGATCCATAGCCTTAGGGCAGAATCCCTTTTTGACTCTATACCCTTGATTCCGCTATGATTATTGATCAATAGTAGAAAAATTCCTTCATAGAAATAGGAGACGTAATTTAGATGGATATAGTAAGTCTTGCTTGGGCTGCTTTAATGGTAGTCTTTACATTTTCTCTTTCACTAGTGGTGTGGGGGAGGAGTGGACTCTAGGGATACTACTACTAATTGATTGAGTAATCGAATTGTTGTATCAACTCTTTTCTTTAATTGATCATTTTGCATCGATCATTTTGTCAAACGTTATTCTTTTTTCTTTGGTTTTGTTTTACTCCTGTAAGAAACTCTTGTATTGTAAGAAAGAGCCATTATATTCTACTATATAGAAAATAGAAAGAGCCATTACAGCAATTCATAATTTCTACTAGAAATGACCGATGGTTAAAAAAGTTGTATGCATAAGGAAATTCTATTTTATTCCACGGAGCTATTCACGACATATCATACATTTTCCCTTTGTTTTATAATCTTTCCTTTTCTTAGCATAATTTTGCTGCTCTTTTGAAGTATCTCGCGGCATGTTTAAGCATGAAAGGTTCGCAGGTTTTTTCCTTTTTACTATATTTTTTACTATATATAGTCTATTCTTAATATTATTTTTTTCTCCCTCCATGGATTCTTTGGTCAAGAATTATCTTCGATTTTTTTTATTTTGACTTGATTGAAATTAAGTGGATGCAATGAAAAAAGAAATTGAATTAGACTACTATTTCAATCCACTAATCTATTCTATATAGATTCAAAGCTAATTCTATATAGATTCAAAGCTAATATAATAGAAGGACTCTAAAGTGTCGTAGAAAAAACTATATGTAGTTCTTTCTACCACACTTTAAGATTCCAACCGGATCCTTTCATTTAAGACTTGGATTTTTTTTATTTAATCCCTTTTTCATTTCTTCAATGATTAATTGGAATTCCAATTAATTATTTTGGCTGACTGTTTTTACATAAATAATAAGTAAAAAGGCAGTAGGAACTAAAATGAACAGTGCAGTAGCGATAAATGCGAGAATATTGACTTCCATAACCTCTTTATTTTTTTTTGCACAATAACTCGGGATGTAATCCCATGGAGAGGAAAAAAGGGGTATCCTGTAAATTCAAGGATGAGACTTGCATTCTGATAATACTGAATCAATTCAATATTATTAATATCGGATCTATCAAATCAATTCATGGTTCAGAGTGAAAAAGTATAAGATAGGAAGATCCTCTATCCATACTAAGATCAAAATGATTAAGACCCAAATGGTTTTTTGATTGGATTAGGAATTTCCTCTTTTTTTAATCCTTTTCTATTTTTTATTTTCTAGATCTATAACCCAGGATCTTTCTTAATCTTATCCAATTTCCCTTCCTTTTTCTAATAGTTATACATACAATTATGTATGTATGTATAATATGACCAACTTTCTATAGGTCACATAGACATCCAAATAAGCAGTAGAAGTGAGATGGAGAAAAGAGCTCTTAACTAAAAAAAGGAAAAGGAATATGATTTATGTATGGATCCCGGTAAAATACCGGTACTCTATTCCATAAGATAAGAGTCGAATAGGAAGTTAAGATGAGGATAGTATCATCATAAAGGTAGAGTAATATCCTAAATTCTACTAATCTGCATATCATATGCGTGTCTTTCTTTATCGAATCGGGAGTAGTGAAAAAAATTCCTATACACCTCCCCTACCTCTTTAATGAGAGATGCAAAATAAAAAAGTGAAGTAAGGGTGCCCCATGGGCATTTGATCTTGCCCCCCCTTTTTTCATGGAAAATGGAAGGGTTAATTTCTCCATTCATTGAACCCTAGTTCGGGACTGACGGGGCTCGAACCCGCAGCTTCCGCCTTGACAGGGCGGTGCTCTGACCAATTGAACTACAATCCCCGCGGGGTGTATGGCATACCTATCCTTAAATAGAAGGATAAGAAGATTCGATTCGTCTGTCGTACTCTAAGAAATAGACGAATCATATACTACATACCCACATATTATATGTGGGTATTGTGAGAGTGACATAACTAATATGTCGTGATTTTTTATGACTAAAAATGAACGGTAATCCACCTTTCAATAATAAAAACTCTTTTCTTTGTAAGAAAGGAATGAGAGAGATATGGATTAGAAATTGAATTTCCCCTTTTTTTCTTTCTCTTTTATTTCTATAGATCAGACATTTTTTTATGGAAGAAAAATAAAAAGATTTAGTTCATATTCACGAAGCCCTAGATTTTTGGGCCGAGCTGGATTTGAACCAGCGTAGACATATTGTCAACGAATTTACAGTCCGTCCCCATTAACCGCTCGGGCATCGACCCAGGAAGAATTTTTTCTAGGGTTTTTTATAATCTATGATTAATCTCCTTTCATAATACTCCCTACCCCCAGGGGAAGTCGAATCCCCGCTGCCTCCTTGAAAGAGAGATGTCCTGAACCACTAGACGATAGGGGCATCACTAGACGATAGGGCCATATATAACCGCTCGTGATTATACTATAATCATAGTATGAGCAATTTTTTTGAATTGTCAATATACTCGAAGAGTATAACAAGATCCAAAGCAAAGAATTTTTGCTACTTTGCTGTTATGTTTTCATAGGATTTTTTTTTTTTTTTCATAGGATTTTTTTTTTATTGATGCTTAGATTAATTCATGGGTCATCCCCTACTTTATTAGGGATTCTGGATTAGTTCAGTATAGGTAGTCATTTGATTGATCTAAGATGAAAAAGAGTCCAATTTCATTTCTTTTTTGCAATTTACATTCCGTGCTTCATTTAGTGTTCAGACCAAAAATGCATGCATCTCGCACTAAGTCATAAAATTCAATAAAAAAATAGAGAAAGTTTCAAAAACAAAGTAAAAAGTAAATGAATTTAGTAGAAAAGTATTCTATCAGATTCGAACCGATGACTTATGCCTTACCATGCCATTACTATACCACTAACTTTAAAAGCCCTTTATCGGATTTGAACCGATGACTTATGCCTTACCATGGCATTACTCTACCACTGAGTTAAAAGGGCTTTTTATTTAATTCAAAAATGAGCCACTTTCATTTCCCATTCTGAGTCTACTGCATAATGTACATAATATATGTAGATATCCATATATATAAGTTTATTCATCGCGAGGTTCAAAATATTGATAAAATCAATAAAAATAAGAAAATATTTGATATTATCTCTTATAACTTGCATAAAACAAAGTAGAGATCTTTTTTTATATAATAAAATGCGTGAAGAGAAAGTTGATACAATAAAAAATAATAAACCATACCCTATACATACCTAACTCTTCTTAATTCAGGGTTTTCCGAAGACTAAGAAAATAGGCGGATTCTGGAACCCTAAGGATTCGATGGTATATGGCTATGGAAAATATAAGATTTCTGATCCTAGCGGGAAAAGAAACGGAACAGATACCCAATATGATTCTTGGGAGGAACATTTGGTAATGGTCTTGATCCTCTATGCTCTTTTTTATGTGTTGCTAGTTCGATTGCACTTTTTTGATTCTTTTAAACAAAACAAGAATCTACTAAACCAGAATTGAAATTGAGTGAGTGGAAAAAAGGGAGAGAGAGGAAAGTGGTAAATGGACAGAATCGACTAACCAGAGACTTTGAGGATTTTTTTTACATGAGGTAAATCTGTCGGTCCTGTCCGTTTTTTTCTTTAAGTTACGACTCTTTGTTTTTTGCTTCTATCAAGCCATAAGGAAAGTCTATGATGAATTTTAGAAATTCATTTCACTGTTTCTCTACGGCTCGGACTTAATGATAAGTGGGGGAAGCAAACATTTTCTCTAAAAATAAAAGGATAAAAGGGGTTTATAGGGACAGTTCAGACGCTATTGGCATGGTAAGAAGAGGTGTATTTTACAGACCATAGGGGTTATCTAAATCCTAAAGTAAAGGCCTGCAATCGAAGTACCAACGGCTCACTGCCATGAACCTTCCTCATCTGATTCACTAAGGGGAAATTCACCTCCTTCTCGAACGGGTATCCTTGACAAAGGGTTGCGTTTGTATCATAATCTACATGTAGCGGGTATAGTTTAGTGGTAAAAGTGTGATTCGTTCTATTAATAACTGAATTTGAAATGATATACTTAAGGCATCCTTAAGTTTTTTTCTATTCCGATGAAAACTTTAGTTCTTATAAAGGGTTTAATCCTTTTCCTCTCAATAGCGTATTGAGGAACAATATACATTCTCGTGATTTGTATAATTGAAATTGCATCCAAAATACAAATAGGATTATGAGTACAGAGCCGCGAAGCATAATTTTACATTGGATTAAGTATTCCATATTTTAAAAATATGAGTAAAGGATCTATGGATGGAGATACAAAAAAGTTTTTTCCAATCGTAACTAAATCTCCTTTACCTTCAAAAAGGGAAAAGGAAGCCAAATAGCTAAAAGCGGTAGTTTTGGTTTACTAGAACCATCAGCATATTGTTTCAGCTCGGTGGAAACCCAATTCTTTTCCTCAAGGATCCCTTGAATGAAATTAGGGAACGAAGTAAGTAGATTAGAAGGATTTAGATCGAATTTCTATCTCCTTACTCTATAAGGATCATCTAGAAAGCGGAGAGCTTTGGTTCTATTCAAATAGAAAAGCTGACATAGATGTTAAGTGGTGAGAATATCCATAAAGGAGCCGAATGAAATGAAAATTTCATGTTCGGTTTTGAATTAGAGACGTTATAAATAATCAACCAACGTCGACTATAACCCCTAGCCTTCCAAGCTAACGATGCGGGTTCGATTCCCGCTACCCGCTCCATTCTGTATATGTATAAAAGGAGTATTCCATTTGTCTAGACCTGTATAAAAGGAGTATTCTATTTGTCTAGACATAGTGGAGGCCCGTATTTAACCTTTTCCGTTCACCATTTTCTGGTACTCCAGAGCGGAGTAGAGCAGTTTGGTAGCTCACGAGGCTCATAACCTTGAGGTCACGGGTTCGATTCCCGTCTCCGCACTTAGCAGTCTCTATAAAAGGACTATTCCATTTCTATACATATGGTACAGGGTTGGGTGGTATCCAACCTTTTTTTATTCATTACTTCCCGGCCTTAGAGGGCAAAATTGAGCAGTCTGCGAAGCCACCTGCCTCCATAAGAAGAACAGGCAAGGTTTCTCCCTACCCTGCGGAAAAGAAAAATGAAAGAAAGGCACAGTCTACCTCCCTTCCCTTTAAAAGCAGTTTGCCAGTTCTTTATCTCAGTGAATACCCCTCCTGTTGGCGAGTTCTATTTCCTTCTCCGGAGCCCCCCCTTTTTGAGTGGGGTGGAAAGGAAGGGTAATAAGGGATAGGGTACTAGACTAACACCTAATTAATATATAATTTATTCTAAGTAGTTAAACAGTCAACTAGACTAAATTTTTTTTCATAGTACTTGACTAAAGTAAGCGGGCGAGCGGCGGGAATCGAACCCGTATCTTCTCCTTGGCAAGGAGATGTTTTACCATTGAACTACGCTCGCTACGGAATATATTTTATAGCGTATATCCGCTTGGGTCGACCGTCTATGTCTGGGTCGACCGTTTCATTTTCTATTATATTAGAGTTTTCCTTTTTTTATTGTCTGTCAATCAATATTCTAATGGCAATGCAATTTCATAATACTGAAAGAGAAGAGGTAGCAATTCGGAACGCAAATTGCGTTTTAATGTGTCTCACTATTCGAATTTTTTCGCAGAAATGTCCTTTTTATTTCTTTTGTATTGGGTTACTCAATACTAAACAAATTTATGAAATGAGAGAATTCAGAATAGCTACGAGAAAGACTAGACCAATCCATAATGATGTACCGGAAAAAACAACGTTTTTATTATTTGACCAACCATCAGGAGAAGCAAATACAAGGGGTACACTAATTACTAAGACTGAGGAAGTCGCAATTAATGCAAAAACAGCTAATTGGAAAGCAATAGTCATATTTCTAATCCTCCAAGCTATCATCAAATAAAGTTGACTACATATTTGATCCCTCACTTAACCTAAATTGTAAAAAATACAAAAAGTAGGAGGGGTTTAATCATGAATCCATTGATTCTTTTCTTTAATTAAAACTTATTACTTAGCCGCTTTTTTTATTTGGATACGGGGATTAGGGTAGGGGATTTAGTCTTTATTTCAAAAGCGGGTATAGCGGATCCTTTATCCGTGTATACAGTATACAGAAATATGTCGAAAAAGGATTTGCATCTGAGATGTTTCTAGAGGTTAGTAGATCCTTTTATATGGCTGTGTTCTATTTGTAGGAGTAAAATAGGGATTAGGCTGTGGAGAGATGGCTGAGTGGTTGATAGCTCCGGTCTTGAAAACCGGTATAGTTCTAGGAACTATCGAGGGTTCGAATCCCTCTCTCTCCTTTTGCTTATTGAATACGTTTGTTTCTTTCATTTTTTTTTTCTTTATTCTGTCCCCTTATCTTTCATTCATAAAAAGGAATGAATGGCTCGGCTAAATGGAATAACCGAGCCAAAGCAGAAAAAACAGTAGAAGTAGAACAGGTATAAATAAGAAAATCTTAGTTAAGAGGGTTCATGTAAAGAACAGGTTCTAAATCACGATCGATTCCCTTTTCAAAACCTGCTGCAGCAGCTCGGGCTCTTCCTGCATGCCACAAATGGCCCACAAAAAAGAAGAATCCTAGAACAAAATGAGAAGTCGATAACCAACTTCTAGGAGAGACATAATTAACTGCATTGATCTCTGTAGCTACGCCACCCACGGAATTTAAAGAGCCTAAAGGAGCATGGGTCATATATTCCGCTGAACGTCGTTCTTGCCAAGGTTGTATGTCTTTTTTCAACCTACTCAAGTCCAAACCGTTGGGCCCCCTTAGAGGTTCTAACCATGGAGCACGGAGGTCCCAAAAACGCATAGTTTCCCCTCCAAAGATAACCTCTCCCGTTGGGGAACGCATTAGATATTTACCTAAACCTGTGGGTCCTTGAGCAGATCCCACATTAGCTCCAAGACGCTGGTCTCTAACTAGAAAAGTAAATGCTTGAGCTTGAGAAGCTTCTGGGCCGGTGGGTCCATAAAACTCACTCGGATAAGCCGTATTATTGAACCAGACAAAACAACAAGCGATAAAACCAAAGACAGATAAAGCAGCTAAACTATAAGACAAGTAAGCTTCTCCAGACCATACAAATGCACGGCGAGCCCATGCGAAAGGTTTGGTTAAGATATGCCAAATTCCGCCAAATACACAAATGAAACCCAACCATACATGTCCACCAATTATATCTTCTAAATCATCCACACTAACAATCCAGCCTTCTCCCCCAAAAGGGGATTTTAGTAAATAACCAAATATAACACCGGGGCTAAGGGTCAAGTTGGTTATTTTTCTTACATCCCCCCCCCCGGGGGCCCAGGTATCATATACACCGCCAAAATAAAGAGCCTTAAGTACTAGAAGAAAAGCACCTAGACCTAACAAAATTAAATGAATACCCAAAATTGTAGTCATTTTATTTCTATCTTTCCATACATAACCAAAGAATGGAAAAGATTCCTCAAGAGTCTCGGGTCCCAGAAGCGCGTGATAAATGCCACCGAAGCCTAATACTGCGGAGGAAATTAGGTGAAGTACTCCAGATACAAAGTACGGAAAAGTATCGAGAACTTCTCCCCCTGGCCCGACTCCCCAACCTAGGGTAGCTAAGTGTGGAAGTAAAATCAACCCTTGTTCATACATGGGCTTTTCTGGCACGAAATGGGCCACTTCAAATAGGTTCATTGCTCCGGCCCAGAATACGATTAATCCGGCATGGGCTACGTGGGCGCCAAGTAGTTTACCGGACAAATTGATAAGTCTGGCATTCCCAGCCCACCAAGCAAAGCCGGTGGTTTCTTGGTCACGACTAGCTAAAACGAAAGTTCCATTAAAGAGCGTTTCCACGTGGTAGAACCTCCTCAGGGAATATAAGATTTTCATGAGGCTGATCCTGAGCTGCCATCCACGCACGAATACCCTCGTTTAAAAGAATATTTTTGGTGTAGAAAGTCTCAAATTCAGGATCTTCCGCTGCACGGATTTCCTGGGAAACAAAGTCATAGGCACGTAAGTTCAGAGCCAGGCCAACTACGCCAATAGCACTCATCCATAAACCGGTGACGGGGACAAATAGCATAAAGAAATGTAACCAACGTTTGTTGGAAAAAGCAACACCAAAGATTTGGGACCAAAAGCGGTTAGCAGTGACCATTGAATAAGTTTCTTCAGCTTGAGTTGGGTTAAAAGCGCGAAAAGTATTTGCACCATCACCGTCCTCGAATAGAGTGTTTTCTACGGTCGCTCCATGAATAGCGCATAGGAGAGCCGCGCCTAATACTCCGGCAACTCCCATCATATGAAACGGGTTCAACGTCCAATTATGAAATCCTTGGAAGAAAAGGATGAATCGAAATATCGCTGCTACGCCAAAACTCGGCGCAAAGAACCAACCGGATTGCCCCAGTGGATAAATAAGGAATACAGAAACAAAAACAGCGATTGGACCAGAGAATGAGATTGCATTATAAGGCCGCAATTGAACAGACCGAGCAAGTTCAAATTGGCGTAACATGAAACCTATTAGTGCAAAAGCCCCGTGGAGAGCTACAAAAGTCCATAGGCCACCTAATTGACACCAACGAGTAAAATCTCCTTGTGCTTCCGGGCCCCATAGTAGCAACAAAGAGTGTGCTAAACTATTGGCAGGGGTAGAAACTGCTGCGGTTAAGAAATTACAACCTTCCAAATAGGAACTAGCCAATCCATGGGTATACCAAGAAGTTACAAAAGTTGTCCCTGTAAACCACCCTCCTAAAGCGAAATAAGCACAAGGAAAGAGCAATAAGCCGGACCATCCTACAAAAACGAAACGGTCCCTTCGTAACCAGTCGTCCATAGTATCAAATAGATCATTTTCTTCTTTAGGAACTCTACCAAGGGCTATAGTCATAGTGATCCTCCTATTCAATTACTTCAACCATTTCCGAGCACCTCATATCACTTCCAAGGCATATGATAGTTTGATTATCTGTGGACGATTTCTTTCTCGTGCAATGCCGTTTTTCAATGGTCTCGAAGATATAAATTTTTTCATTTTTATCCATGGAGTCACAACCGAGGTCGTGGTAAATCCATAAATTGGATTCGATTTTTTTCTTATACTTTTTTCTTATACTTCTTATACTATAGAACTAAACATTTGAATTCATCATTATTCTATGACTCTGATTTCAAAGCCTATCTTTTAAGGGAAAAATGAAAAAAAGTAACCCCTCTTTTCCCATTTGCTCTCTATTGCATGGGTGGAAGAACAAAAATGGAGGATTCTGAAAAAAAAAAGACTTTCGAAATCAATTTTTATGTGTAGTGGAAAGGAGTTGTGATTTATTCTTATTCCTATAGAGCATCTAGTAACAAGAATATAAAATCGTAAATAGCGAAAAATTCTTGTCTTGCAGGGTCTAAGTCTAAGAAAATAAAAAAAATTCGTTTATACAATTTCATCTACATCGAATTTATATACCAGAATAGCGGATAGAGGCATAATTCAAGGAGTCAGGTCTACTTACTTTATCCTTGTTTCCTATTTTATTGTGGATTTGATAAGAACCCTTTTTGCTTTCTTGATAAAAAATCGAAAAAAAGCGTTTTTTCTTTTTTCTATAACCTGCTTTTTTTATTATAACAAGTCCTACATGGAAATACCCGTTAAAGAGAAAATATATCTGATTGCCTCTCGACCCATATCTATTTTTCGAAATAAAAAACAAGAATTTTCTTCTTTTTTTTATTAACATTAAGAAAAAAGAATATAACTAAAATGGAATTGGCAATATAATTTTTATAGACTTTTGAAAGAAAAAAGAAGGTTTTTTTGCAATCGTTATTTCTTGCTTCTATCATATCACGGAAACCCTTCGATTTGGAACGGGGAGAGATGGCTGAGTGGACTAAAGCGGCGGATTGCTAATCCGTTGTACAATTTTTTTGTACCGAGGGTTCGAATCCCTCTCTTTCCGCTCCCTCGTATCATTTAGGACTTTCGAATTGGAAGGAATTCTGACCCCCGGATTTTCTCATAGATAAATGTAAGAAACAAATCCAATTTGTAAGAAAAAATGCAAAAAAATGTGAATTTTTACTCCTCGCGCCCAGGATTACGTCCTGGGTCATTAGATAAGAATCCAAAGATAAAGAGGGAAACAAAGAATATCACTACTGTATAAACAAAAAGTTTGAGAGTAAGCATTACAAAATCTCCAATATTTTTTTTAAGGAATAGATTACCAGTTTTTCCTTACCACACAAATCCACTAGGATGGGTTTTGTTTATTTTGGTACCTAAAAATGCAAAAATGAATTCTTGCAATTTTTTGCAAGAATTCATTTATAATAAGCACTCTTATCAATATCAAAAATAGGGTTAAGTATTGTGTGGGTACCTAAAGGTACCTGCTCAACGTAGGTGCAGGGGGGTAGAAAGGCTGATCCAAATTTATTGCTGTAGCTATCCATTCAATGTAGAATAATTTTAATTTTAGAATCGAAGGTTCATAATATAAAAATATAAAACTTCTTGGCTTTTACCGAATTTTTATAATTTTTTTTTGTTTTGGAATGAATAGACCATTCAATTTGACAGACGGAGTAGTAAAGATTTCATCGAAAACTTACAGCAGCTTGCCAAACAAAGGCTAATAGAAAAAAGAATAGAGGTATGACAGGCATAACATCCACGATTGGGTTGAAAATAGCATAAGCTTCGGGCAGTTTAGCAAAGAAAAAATTAGTGGGATAAAGAACACAATTAAAACAGATACAGGTTAAACTAAGTATATTAGGCATAACAAGCATTTCGTTCTTGTAGAGTAAATAATTGGATTTTGATTGAGTTATTTTTCTAAGGAAAAAAGGAAAAGGCAGATTCAAAATCTTTTTTTTCGGACTTTCCCAAATACAAAATACCTCCTTGTATTCGCACTCTCAAATGAGAGTGGAAGAAATGAGACTTTCATATAATATCTTAATAGAATTCCATGTAATGATCAATGCATTTTTTGATTCTATATTATCCGCATGTCTAGAATACTAGCAAGAGAATATCCTTCATTTTTATGTAATTCAAATGGGATTGACGAATAACAAATAAACATACTAGTGTTTATTAGTGTCGCATAAAACCCGAAATGGGGCGTGGCCAAGTGGTAAGGCAGCGGGTTTTGGTCCCGTTACTCGGAGGTTCGAATCCTTCCGTCCCAGATTGTTTCTGATGAAACAAAAGATGAAATCATATTGTACTCCGCATGAGACAAAACTTTATTAAGGAGAATAATAATATCTTATGAACTCTTAGATTAGACACATTTCTAAGCATTCCTTTTTTTTCTCAGAAAATATAATAAAGTGTTAAGTCCAGTCAAATTGAGTATCTTTATTTTCATGAAAAAAGGCGTCTATCAGTCACATTCAGGACATGCTTCTACTCCTCACTTAACTCATTTTTTTCTTTATTTTGGTATTCAAGTAAAAGAAGTACGAGAATTCTATAACTACCAAGAAACTTTCAATCTTTTCATTGGAATAGTTTATTTAGTTAATAAGTTTTTGGTACGGAAAAATATATTGCTACTCTAATTCTAATAGAGTAATTAAATTAATTAAGCTTTTTTGGAGGCTTATAGTTTAGTTATTACGTAAGAGTTCCTCCTTCTCTTCTCACTTCAAGATTGATCATTTCGAGCTATTCGTTGAGGATAGAAATTTACTAATAAATAAGTCTTAAGCAAACTTGTTCATTTGTCTTTTTCGAACTATATTTCATTCATATGATAGAATATAGGTTTAAATAAATTGGATCTTTGCAGAGGCTTCCCCGATAAATACTTACTTTCTTTTATCCCTATTGCTCCCTAGATAGCAAGTTTGAATTAGTATACAAAAAAAACCAATGACTATTCATGATTCCATATATATTGGATCAACTCCCTATACCACTTTGCAATAAAAAGAGGAATGTTTGTTATGGTAAAACTTCGTTTAAAACGATGTGGTAGAAAGCAACGTGCGACTTGAAGGACATGATCGATTGTGGATTTTGCTATCCATCATTTTCCATAGTAATGAAAATGCTCTTGGCTCGACATAGTCTGTTCTATTCGTTCCGAACCAAATTTGCCCTGGGTTGTTTTTAAGTAAATAGTACACAATGGAGCTCGAGAAGACGGAATTTATTTTTTATCAAGGGAAAGAATCTAGGGTTAGTGAAAACTAATAAATTAGGCCAACTTTGTCAGTCTATCCTTGATATAGAAATCGAAAGGTTAAAATAAGAAGAAAATCCCATTTTGGAAGATTTGGAAAACTTTTTTAATTAAAAGTCTATCAGAATAAATCCTCCATCTTCGATTTCTATAGAAGAGGGAAATGCTTTATCGAAGGAAATAAGAAAAAAAGGTATGTTGCTACTCTTTTGAAAGAAACAAAGAATAGGAATTCCCGAAGTAATGTCTAAACCCAAGGATTTAACAAATTAAAGATAAAACATTCCCGAACAAGTAAACACAATTTTAAATTGTTCTTAACAACAGAATTGGATCAGAATAAAGAATAAAAGTCAATTCGTTCGAAATGAGACAAAGAAAAGAGTTTAGAGACGACTCAAAAAATTTAGAAGGATTTTACCTTTGAAGTCTGTCAGTCAAAATTAGCCAACTTGAGTCATGAGTATAAATGTAATTTGTTTTTTCTGTAAGGAAATTAATGCACGTCATAGTCTAATTTCTATTATTATAGAAAGAAATTCGAATCATTTTCTCGAGCCGTATGAGGAGAAAACCTCCTATACGTTTCTAGGGGGGGACGTTGTTTATCTACATCTATCCCAATAAGCTGTCTATCGAATCGTTGCAATTGATGTTCGATCTCGGAGAGAAGGAAAAGATCTTCGAAAAGTAGGTTTTTATGATCCGATAAAGAATCAAACTTCTTTAAATGTTCCAGCTATTCTCTATTTCCTTGAAAAGGGTGCTCAACCGACAAGAACTGTTTATGATATTTTAAATAAGGCGGAATTCTTTAAAGAAAAAGAAAGAACTTTGAATTAAAATAGAGAACTAAATGAATAAAAAAGTAGGAGAAGATTACTAGTATCCCTCGTTGTCTGATTATTTAGATACAATTTACCTCTTTCTTAGTCCTATTTGGATTTATGTCGTGCCAATCCAACATAAACCCCTATTTTATTTACTTTTTTTATCTAATTTTTTTCTTACCATTGTATTTCCATTGACAAAGGTCTCTTGAACAAATAGAATTTGTAGATAGATAGGTCTCTTTATCCTCACTCCATATTCTACTTTTCTGCCTACACTTCCCTCAAATTATAAGGGTGTTTCTCTTGCATGTATTCTCATAGAAGATTTTTTTAATTTAAATTAAAAATCACTAAAAAAAGGAGAATTTTCCCATCGCGATTGGGGTCACTCTTTTTTTACCTTAGTGGAATTTAACTGGACCTGTTCGTTTTAGCATTTGAGTCTTTTTCATGGTCGATAAAATCTTTCTTTTTATGTCTTGCTAGTTCAATGGTTTGGCAAAAGCGCGCGGTGTAATTCCATTGATTTTTGGATTTCGATCGTATCTAAGATTCTTTTTTATCTGGGTTGCTAACTCAATGGTAGAGTACTCGGCTTTTAAGTGCGACTATGATCTTTTACACATTTGGATGAAGCAACAAATTCGTCCAGACTCTTGGTAGAGTCTAGAAGACCACGACTGATCCTCAAGGGTAATGAATGGAAAAAAAAGCATGTCGTAATAAAATTCATTTCTTTTTTTTTTTATTTTTGGAATGGAATAGAAAATTTACTATTTTCTGGGTCTAGTGAATAAATGGATAGAGCCTGGCTCTAATTCTAGTAAAATAAAAAGCAACGAGCTTTACTTCTTAATTGGAAAAATTCCCCGCTCTAATTAGACGTTAAAAATGGATTAGTGCCGGATGCGGGGAAAAGTTGGGTTTTCCTATGAGTGGGCCCTTTATTTTTTCTTTTTTTTTAGAAATCCTTAATATTCTTGATTATGGGTTGAATAAAGGATGTTATGTATTGAATGTGTAAAAGAAGCAGTATATTGATAAAGAGACTTTATTCCAAAGTCAAAAGAGCGATTGGCCTGCAAAAATAAAAATAAAAAAGGGTTCCGCTCTCTTTTCTAAATTAGAACAAACATAAACTAATTGGATAGAAAAGGAGCGAAAAAAAAAGTGGATTAGACTCCCTTTCTTTCCAGGGTTTTTGTTAAAAAATGAAACACTCTGTTCTGACCATATTGCACTATGTATCAGCATTCGATAAACCGAGAAAAGCTTCTTCTTTCTGATTCAAGTAGAAATACAAATGGAAAAATTCGAAGAGATTTCAGAAAAACATAAATCTCGTCAACAATACTTTGTCTACCCACTTCTCTTTCAGGAGTTTCTTTATGCATTTGCCCATGATTATGGATTAAATGATTCTGAACCTGTGGAAATTGTTAGTTGTAATAACAAAAAATTTAGTTCACTACTTGTGAAACGTTTAATTATTCGAATGTATCAGCAGAATTTTTGGATTAACTCGGTTAATCATCCTAACCAAGATCGATTGTTGGATTACAAAAATTATTTTTATTCTGAGTTTTTTTCTCAGATTCTATCTGAGGGGTTTGCGATCGTTGTAGAAATCCCATTCTCGCTACGAGAATTTTTTTGTCCGAAAGAAAAAGAAATACCAAAGTTTCAGAATTTACGCTCTATTCATTCAATATTTTCCTTTTTAGAAGACAAATTTTTGTATTTGCATTATCTATCACATATAGAAATACCCTATCCTATCCATTTGGAAATCTTGGTTCAACTCCTTCAATACCATATCCAAGATGTTCCATCTTTGCATTTATTGCGATTCTTTCTCAACTACTATTCGAATTGGAATAGTTTTATTACTTCAATCAAATCTTTTTTTCTTTTAAAAAAAGAAAATAAAAGACTATTTCGATTCCTATATAACTCTTATGTATCAGAATATGAGTTTTTCTTGTTGTTTCTTCGTAAACAATCTTCTTGCTTACCATTAGCATCTTCTGGACGCTTTTTGGAACGAATCC